AAAAAAAATAAAAGAAGGATACTGGAAATAAAAGTATTTTTCCCGTATCCATTCTCCACGACGCGGTCGGAACAAAAATATCGGATACAGTAATATATAAATGTTTGGTACATTAAGCTGCGATCTGATAGATATACATCTAAATAGATAAATCTTACTATAAATCTTATCTAGATAGAAATGAACCTTGATAAAGATAAAAGTCTGTAATCAAAGAAGGGCTCTTATGTTGTGACTTGGAATAAAAGTTTATCTGTGGAGGAACGAAATAACTATTTATTCCTATGGAATATCTAGGAACAATAAGATTGAATTGGAAATATCGACAAATTCTTGCGGAGCCAAAAAAAAAAAAAAATAAAAAAGAAAAAGGGGTTAACTTGTTCCAATTTTGTCTCTCTATCGAATTTTAATATCAGAATAGCGGATATAGTCATGATTCAATGGGTCAGGTCCACTTAATTTTGCTTTTGTTGATTTATAATCTTTACAATGCATTTGATTAGCAAAACGGAAAAAAGGAAAGTTTGGTGATTCCAGAGACGACTTATCATCCTACTGAATTAGAATTTACTGAAAAAATAAACTCCTATATGTTCAACTTTATACCTATTCACTAAACTCCTATACTCTAATAAATTCTAATTCAGTAGGATGATAACCTATTTTTTTATTATACCGCGGGTTACTTTTTACTTTGTTTGTTCTATTTGTTCTATTTAAAATCTCTCAATTCTTGCTTCAAATATGAATACTACGGCTGTAGTTTTATGAAAAAGCCAAAGCCCCTTATCGGATTTGAACCGATGACTTACGCCTTACCATGGCGTTACTCTACCGCTGAGTTAAAAGGGCCCTTTTGATTCAATTACTGAATTAGTAACTCTATGGATAAAACGGATCCATGTACATATATTATATATTTATGTATATATACATAAGTCCATGCAGTACCTTCATAGTGGCTAGTGGCTTATTCTTGAATAATAATAATAAAATTGATTTATCTAGCAAGTCTAGCAATGAATTGTTTCAAAACCGATCAAAAAAAAATTCGTTTGATTGATACATGTACACCTATCTATTCGACATAGATATAGATTCAAGAAATTTAATCGAAAAATGTAATGAATAGATTCTACTTGTTCCCGAACGAACTTCTTATAGGAATAGAAAAATTTTTCGAGAACTTCTTGATCCCTCTTCTCTTATTTTTTGTTTCTTAATTTCCGTAGTGGGAGCCCCCTTTTCTTTTTATTTTCTGACGCACCACTCCCCGAAAGAATCCTACCTTCCGTATTATTTCTATATATATATCATAGCCCTTATTAATATTATTCTATTTTTATTAATTTCTATTATTAATAAAATATAATACTGTTTTCATATTCATTTTATAAATTATTAATTTGATTCGTTATTGTATATACATATTATTAATTTGATTCGTTATTGTATATACATATTATTAATTTGATTCGTTATTGTATATACATATAGAATATATAAAATGAATTATGAATCAAAAATTTGTATGAAATTTTAATTTTAAATGATGAAAAACGGAAAGATGATGGATGTACTTATTGAATCTGTCGACTTTATTGACAATATTAAGAACCTATTCTTACAATGAGTAACGATGTAGGATGTTGGGTAAATATGCCCCCATCGTCTAGTGGTTTAGGACATCTCTCTTTCAAGGAGGCAACGGGGATTCGACTTCCCCTGGGGGTAGGGTACTACACTACAAAGGGAAGTTTTTTATATCATGTATTACGAATAAACCCCCAATGGGCTCTTCTTGGGTCTGGGTCGATGCCCGAGCGGTTAATGGGGACGGACTGTAAATTCGTTGGCAATATGTCTACGCTGGTTCAAATCCAGCTCGGCCCAACAATTCTCCAATATACCCCGAGATGGTATAACCCCCCTGTCCTTCAGAAATACCCGATACGTAGGAATAAGAATAAAAAGAATCAAAATTTCTGCTAGATCCCTTCTTTTTATTTCCCTGGGATTGTAGTTCAATTGGTCAGAGCACCGCCCTGTCAAGGCGGAAGCTGCGGGTTCGAGCCCCGTCAGTCCCGACAGATTCAATAAGTACATCAATCATCTTTCCCTTTTCTGTCAACAAGGGAACAGGAATAAAAATTTCATTCCCGAGGGGGTTATTTTTTCTTTCCCTTTTCGTTTCGCCATTCTCATTAAACAAAAAAAATAGGGGAATTTTAGTTAATTCAACTAGTACTGGTTGGTAGTAGAAAGACATATGTAAATTGGTATAATTGCTGGGAGCACGATAGTCAGTATTCCAAGAGATAATGAATCCGCTTTTTCGATGGAATAGAGGACTCTATGTTTCCCAAGCGCACATACAAAAATGGAATTCCTTTTTTGTACAATACAAAATGAATTTAACAGAATTCCCCTGATAGAATACTTTCCAACTTAAAAAGTATCCCCTTCTGACTCCGGTTTTGTTTGTGTAACCTCAATT